GAATCAAATGGATTTAAGTAGAATTTTGTGAAACGTATCAATAAGCTAGACCCATGCTACGAGTTGTCTCATGCCATAAATAAACCCGGACACTCAAGAAATCCGTTGGACAAGCAGATTCACATCTCTTACAACCTACACAGTCCTCTGTTCTTGGAGCAGGAGCAATTTGCTTAGCTTTACATCCGTCCCAAGGTATCATTTCCAATACATCTGTGGGGCAGGCTCGTACACATTGAGTACACCCTATACATGTATCATAAATCTTTACTGAATGTGACATTGGATCTATCAATTTTTTGAACGTTATCAATTTTCGATCTGGTAAAATCAGTAGTAACTGAATCATATATTGTAGACACCAGACGAATCAGTGGTTTACCAGAATTTTTTTTTAATTGAATAATCAATCTACTTCTGGATCTGGTCATGAGAATGAGAGAGGTCCAAGATACTTTGATTTATTACGTTTCAGCAAACATGGTCATACGAGTTATACACGACACGCTAATTCGAATTGGTAAATATTCTATATATCTGTCTTTATTTATATCATTACGACTATTTATTCAACAAATTCGATTGATTGATACGAGTTGATTTTCTGTTACGATAGATCGACGAAACAATAGCTGGCCCAATAGCTGCTTCAGCGGCTGCAATAGCTATAACAAAGATCGAGAAAATGTCTCCTTTTAATTGTCGACTATCAAATAAATCAGAAAATGTTACGAGATTTAGATTAACCGCATTCAGTATAAGCTCAAGACACATAAGTGCTCTAACCATGTTTCGGCTTGTGATCAATCCATAAATACCGATAGAAAATAAATAGGCACTCAAAATAAGTACATGCTCGGTCATCATTGACCAACTCCTCATCAATTGAGATTGATTTCAATATGAACAACAATACAATTTAACCGATTTGATTGACTAGAATATAACAAGTACGGAAAAAAGGAAGGTATTAGTAATGGATCGAACTCAAACCCATTCAATTTAATATATGAACAATAGAATATCAAAATGGAACTGAAGGGAAATTGATGTCATAATAATAACACAGAACAAAACACGGCCTTATTTATTTTATTTGATTTTGGCTTTCTAATTCTAAGTATTTATTACTGACGAGCCATAGCAATTGCACCTATCAAAGCAACTAAAAGAATTATAGAAATGAGTTCAAATGGAAGATAAAAATCTGTTGATAAATGAATTCCAATTTGTTGAACGTTACTTGTCAGGTCCTGCTCTATAATCTGGTTTGATCTTGTAGTCCAAATAATCCCGTACCATGACGTATCTGAGATAGTAGTAATTAGTGAAAAAAGAATACTTGTACAAACCAGTGAAGTAACTCCATCTCCAACTGTCCAAAGATATAAATCCTTGTAATATTCTGAACCATTCATGAACATCACAGCAAATACGATTAAGACATTTACGGCTCCCACGTAAATAAGGAGCTGTGCAGCAGCTACAAAATAGGAGTTAGATGGAATATGGAATAAGGATATACAAACAAGAACCAATCCTAATGAAAAGGCAGAATAAATTGGATTGGTAAGTAATACCACCCCTAGGCCTCCTAATATAAGACCTGATCCTAGAAATACTAAAAGAATATCATGTATTGATCCAGGTAAATCCATTATGTGTAAAATAAGAGATAAATAAGTTGAAATATTTCATTTTCATGACCTTACTGACCGGGCCAGGAAAAAAGAGGTTACCCTATCTTTCTTTTTTTTTTTTCTTGTATATGCCTAATTGAATTGAATCTTAATGTGGTGTGGATTGATGTAGATACAGTTATTGGACCAATCCCGCTTTTGTATCCGAAAGAGTAGTTGAAATTTGATATTTCGAAATCATCACGGATATATGAATCTATTCTAAATTCAAATCAAGCCGTGATTCTCACCAATCAATAGTTATGTTTTGTAGTTACTAACCAACCAAAATGAAAGAAACTTCGCTTCTTTAGATCAAAACGGAATCTTAGTAATTGGTAATCGTTCTTGAATCAAGGGGGTTATCCGTGGCTATTTTTATTTGAGTCGAATTCATAATTGTTCGAATTGTGTAATCTCCAATTACTGACATTGGTAACCGACCCAAAGCAATTTGATTATAATTCAATTCGTGACGATTGTAAGTAGAAAGTTCATATTCTTCAGTCATTGATAAACAGTTTGTTGGACAATACTCGACGCAGTTACCACAAAATATACAGATTCCGAAATCAATACTATAATTAAGCAATCGTTTCTTTCTAATATCTGTTTCCAATCTCCAATCAACAACGGGTAGATCTATGGGGCATACACGAACACATACTTCACAAGCAATGCATTTATCAAATTCAAAGTGGATTCGACCGCGGAAACGCTCTGATGTGATCGATTTTTCATAAGGATATTGAATAGTTACAGGTAAACGATTCGCGTGAGATAAGGTAATCATGAAACTTTGACCAATGTACCTTGCAGCT